GAAAGAACAAAAAAATCAAGAGCCCCGAGTCAATAAAGACTGAGAAAATTGACTCAAGAACACATTTCATTTTCCTTAGGAGCTCCATTGTAGAATTCAGGCCTAACCATTAATCGAGAAGCGATGGGAACGACGAAACCTGTGGATACATAAGATTCTATTGAAAACGAATCCTAATGATTCACTGGGTAGGATGGCGGAACAAACCCGGGGCCAATCCACTTTTATTCTGAAAGGTCATGTCATGGGATAACCCTACAACTGAAATAGATATTGAAAGAGTAAACATTCGCCCGCGAAAGTTTTTATTTTATTGGATTTATAAATTTTGGTCGATCCGATATGATAATAAAAAATACAAAACAAAATAAAGACTCGTTATAACAAAATGACATTATATTATCTATAACATTATCTCTAAATAATCTATAAAATAATTATCTAAATTATCTATAACTATTAACTATAAATAGAAAAATAGAATATATGTTTAATTAATATTAATTATATAAACTATCAAAACAAGATATACAAATTTATATTTCTAATAGATTAGATAAAATAATAGATTAGATAAAATCTCAATGAATCCCACGATTCAGTATATTATTCATTAAATACACGTATATTATTTTAGAATTGTTTCATTCGCGAGGAGCTGGATGAGAAGAAACTCTCATGTCCGGTTCTGTAGTAGAGATGGAATGAATTGATAAACAACCATCAACTATAACCCCAAAAGAACCAGATTCCGTAAACAACATAGAGGAAGAATGAAAGGAATATCTTATAGAGGTAATTGTATTTGCTTCGGTAGATATGCTCTTCAGGCACTTGAACCCGCGTGGATCACATCTAAACAAATAGAAGCAGGGCGGCGAGCAATGACACGAAATGTGCGCCGCGGTGGAAAAATATGGGTACGTATATTTCCAGACAAACCAGTTACAGTAAGACCCGCGGAAACGCGTATGGGTTCAGGAAAAGGATCTCCCGAATATTGGGTAGCTATCGTTAAACCGGGTAGAATACTTTATGAAATGGGCGGAGTAGCAGAAAGTGTAGCCAGAAAGGCTATTTCAATAGCGGCATCCAAAATGCCTATACGAACTCAATTCATTATTTCAGGATAGGAATGTAAAACCAAAGGAAAGAGGTCTTTGGAATAAAAAAAAACAATTGTAGGTTTCTTTTTTTTATTATTTTGGACAAACAATATTTCTTTTTTTTTACTTCGCCCCTTTGCATCAAAAGAGCAAATAAAAAAAAAAATGATATGATTCAACCTCAAACCCATTTAAATGTAGCGGACAACAGCGGGGCCCGAGAATTGATGTGTATTCGAATCATAGGAGCTAGTAATCGACGATATGCTCATATTGGTGACGTTATTGTTGCTGTAATCAAGGAAGCAATACCAAATACACCTTTAGAAAAATCTGAAGTGATCAGAGCTGTAATTGTACGTACTTGTAAAGAACTCAAACGTGACAACGGTATGATACTGCGATATGATGACAATGCTGCGGTTGTTATTGATCAAGAAGGAAATCCCAAAGGAACTAGAATTTTTGGTGCGATCGCACGGGAATTGAGACAGTTAAATTTCACTAAAATAGTTTCATTAGCGCCTGAAGTACTATAAGTATAATAAAGATGAGACTATAATATAGTTAGAACATTTGAATAAAATAGATAAAATTAATTAGTAGATTTGTCTCACGCATATATCTTTAACAATTCATAAAAAAAAAATATATATTATATATAAAGAAAGAAAAAAAAAAGCATGTTGATTATATCAAAATTCGGGGGCAACAATAATTTTAGTTTATCATGGGTAAAGACACTATTGCTGATATAATAACTTCTATACGCAATGCTGACATGAATAGAAAGGGAACGGTTCGAATACCATCTACTAACATCACCGAAAACCTTGTTAAAATACTGTTAAGAGAAGGTTTTATTGAAAACGTGAGGAAACATCAAGAAAGCAACAAATATTTTTTGGTTTTAACCCTACGACATAGAAGGAATAGGAAAGGGCCATATAAAACTGTTTTAAAGTTAAAACGGATCAGTCGACCCGGTCTACGAATCTATTCGAACTATCAACGAATTCCTAGAATTTTAGGCGGGATGGGGATTGTAATTCTTTCTACTTCTCGGGGTATAATAACGGACCGAGAGGCCCGACTAGAACGAATTGGCGGAGAAATTTTGTGTTATATATGGTAAGCTTTCTTATATCCAACTTAGATATGGAACTTTACTATTTATTGGTGAAACAAAAAAAGAGAAAGAGCGGGTTTCTAATATCACTCTACTCCTACATTAGTTAATACTTCAAAGAGGTTTTACCTGGAATAAAAGAAGAAAAATGGATTCGTGGAAGTTTAATTACTGAATCACTTCCGAATGCTATATTTAAGATTCGGTTAGATAATGAAGATCGGATTCTAGGTTATGGTTCAGGAAGGATTCGGCGTAGTTTTAT